CTAAATACAAGATAAGATCTAAGGCTAAACAACTAAATACTTCTTTTTCTTATTTGTTGGATCTATAATAAATCCTATGGATCCTGTGGATTGGTAGATTATTTTATATACCAGAGTTTCAGACCATAGCTCAAGCCAAAGGAGGGTATCTTCTACTGGTCCTGTATATTGTCTTTTTCGTTCCGTGTCGTGTTCCTATGGAAACTTATACGAGAATGAATTCTTTACCAGAGGTAACAAGTATTTCTACTTTCGATGAGAATTTATACATGATACACGATATGAGAAGAAACCCTTACTTATATTCTTATATTTTATTTTTTCCTTACTTATATTTTTTTCTATTATATATTATAATTGAGGAAAAGATTCCATCATTTAAATCATAAATCGTATAAATCATACATAATATAATAATAATATATATTTATATTGAAATGATACCCCGGATCCCCACAACACAAAAGATAATTATTTCTTTCAATTCAATACTCATTCGTATTAGTTAACGATCAAAACAAAACGGCTGGGGTTGGATCCATATGCTTAATTCTGATACGAAATCAAATAGCAAAATAATTATTCATCGAATGACTATTCATCTATTATATTTTCAAATAAGGCGCGGGAAGACTCTATGGAAAAGTGGTGGTTCAATTTGATGTTCTCTAACGAGGAGTTAGAACACAAGTATAGGCTAAGTAAATCGATGGATAGTCTTGGTCCTATTAGATATAGCAGTGGAAGCGAAGACCCTGTTATAAATGATATGGATAAAAACGTTTCCAGTTGGAGTGATAGTGGAAGTTATAATTTCAGTAGTGTTGAGCATTTTTTTGATATCATAGACATTTGGAGTTTCATCTCTGACGACACTTTTTTAGTTAGAGATAGTAATGGGGACAGTTATTCTATATATTTTGATATTGAAAATCAGATTTTTGAGATTGACAATGATAGTACTTTTCTGAATGAACTAGAAAGTTCTTTTTCTAGTTATCTGAATTCTAGTTATATGAGTAGTGGATCTAAAAGTAGTAATCGCTACTATTATCATTACATGTACGATACTCAATCTAGTTGGAATAATCACATTAATAGTTGCATTGATAGTTATCTGCGTTTTGAAATCAGTATTGATAGTTACATTTCAGGTGGGACACATAATTACAGTGACAGTTATGTTTATAGTTTCATTTGTAATGAAAGTATAAGTGATGGTGAAAGTAGAAATTCTAGTATGAGAACTAGTGTTAATAGCACTGATTTCAATATAAGAGGAAGATCTAATGATTTCGATATAAATAAAAAATACAGACATTTGTGGGTTCAGTGCGAAAATTGTTATGGATTAAATTACAAAAAATTTTTTAAGTCAAAACTGAATATTTGTGAACAGTGTGGATATCATTTGAAAATGAGTAGTTCAGAGAGAATCGAACTTTTGATTGACCCAGGTACTTGGGATCCTCTGGATGAGAGTATGGTCTCGACGGACCCCATTGAATTTCATTCAGAGGAGGAACCTTATAGAGATCGTATTGATTCTTATCAAAGAAAGACAGGTTTAACTGAAGCTGTTCAAACAGGCATAGGTCAATTAAACGGTATTCCCATAGCAATTGGGGTCATGGATTTCCAGTTCATGGGAGGAAGTATGGGATCCGTAGTCGGCGAGAAAATCACCCGTTTGATCGAATATGCTACTAATCAATCTCTACCTGTTATTATTGTATGTGCTTCCGGAGGAGCACGCATGCAAGAAGGAAGTTTGAGCTTGATGCAAATGGCTAAAATATCTTCTGCTTTATATAATTATCAATTAAATAAAATAAATAAAAAGTTATTCTATGTATCAATTCTTACATCTCCTACAACCGGTGGAGTTACAGCTAGTTTTGGTATGTTGGGAGATATCATTATTGCTGAACCTAATGCCTACATTGCATTTGCGGGTAAAAGAGTAATTGAACAAACATTGAATAAGGCAGTACCCGACGGTTCACAAGCGGCTGAGTATTCATTCCATAAGGGCTTATTCGATCCAATTGTACCACGTAATCTTTTAAAAGGTGTTCTGGGTGAGTTATTTCAGCTCCACGGTTTCCTTCCCTTGACTTAAAATTCAAGTACAGCACTAGATTCAGTTATTTGTAGTGAGAATAATTCATCATCGTGACAAAAAACCGATAAAAATGACGTTTGGTGACATAAATTTGATGTATAATTATAATATAAATATAATTTAATGTAAATATATTAATGAATGTCTAATAAATAATAAATATAGAAATATCTATGTAGTAACAGAAGTAATCTCTATATCTTCCAAAAATCTATTTTTTGACTTTTACGACGAATCCCTCTTGTATCGGATTAGTTAGAGTCGCGAACTCATAAAAACTTCTTATTATTTTAGTTTTAGGTTTTAGAAAGAAGATAAGAATGAAAACAGGATAAGAAAAAGTTTATTAAATGGAATTATCATACATATTCGTGTAGAAAGATAAATAAAATAGGTACACTTAATGTAGTTTTACGTTTCTTGTTATTACTTAATATTATTTATATTATAATAGATAGACTACTTATCATAAGATATCTTTATAAGAGGTTCAAATATTAAATTGAGGCACCCATTCTATGACAGATTTTAACTTACCCTCTATTTTTGTGCCTTTAGTGGGCCTAGTATTTCCGGCAATTGCAATGGCTTCTTTATTTCTTTATGTCCAAAAAAATAAGATTGTCTAGCTGCGATGTATGGGACCAAATCTCATCAAGTTATTTCAATCAACACTGGATCATTATTTAGGTATCTATTTTTTTAGTGGAATGTGGTACGACATGTGACTCCTTGCGAATACAAATGAAAGGAAGAGCCGTTTTGCATGCGTATACATTATATCTGTATAAATGCATGTATATGCAGGTATAGCTCTGGTCAAAAGCGGATCATCAAATATTTAAAGTGGAAAGTCAATGTATCTAACCAATTATTTCTAATGGTTCACATTAAGTGCTAGTTGATGAGAGTTACCTCGGGCTCGGGAGCAAGAAAAGTCAAATTCATTTGGTTTATTCTCCCAATTCCAATCGAATGCAATTGGATCTAGTATAGTATGAACTGGCGATCAGAACATATATGGATAGAACTTATAACGGGGTCTCGAAAAACAAGTAATTTTTTCTGGGCCTGTATCCTTTTTTTAGGTTCACTAGGATTCTTAATCGTTGGAACTTCCAGTTATCTTGGTAGGGATCTGATATCCGTATTTCCATATCAGCAAATATCTTTTTTCCCACAAGGAATTGTGATGTCTTTCTATGGAATTGCGGGTCTATTCATTAGCTCCTATTTGTGGGGCACAATTTTGTGGAATGTAGGTAGTGGTTATGATCGATTCGATAGAAAAGAAGGAATAGTGTGTATTTTTCGTTGGGGATTTCCTGGAAAAAATCGTCGTATCTTCCTTCGCTTCCTTATGAGCGATATTCAGTCAATCAGAGTGGAGGTTAAAGAGGGCCTTTATACTCGCCGTGTCCTTTATATGGAAGTCAGGGGCCAGGGAACTATTCCCTTGACTCGTACTGATGAGAATTTAACTCCACGAGAAATTGAACAAAAAGCTGCGGAATTAGCCTATTTCTTGCGCGTACCAATTGAAGTATTTTGAAATGAAACGAGGAATAAATACTTTCTCAGCATGAGGGAAGGAATTCAGTAATCCTTTTCTTCTTTTTTTAATACAACTGAAGTTTCTTCAGAATGCTCATTCGAGTAGAACATGCTAGATTCTATTTCTTTGTTCTGTTGATGTGGCGGTGACCCTTAGAATAAAGCAAAAGCAGGGGGACGTATATGGAACAAAACGACTAAACTATAATAAGAAGTAATTTTTCGTCTGCCAAAATTTTTTTACGTGTATGATGGAGTTCAACTCAATTCTTTCTTTCATACTAGTAACAAGTATAATAAGTATAGATTCATTACATATACCCAAACCAGACATTTCAAAATAGAGAATTCATCTTTTCTTTTTAGTTTAGGGCCAAATTGATATATTAGATAGAAATACAGATAGATCGTATTTATTTCATAAAATTTCTCTCATTTGTCAACCAATCCTTCTTTTTATCTTTAATTTTGCTCCTTGAGAAACAAAGATTGGATCTCTCATAACCATCCAATTTATCTCTCGTTTTGTCACTTATTTCGGATTTCATCATCAATATTCTTCAGAAATATCTCCTCTTTTCCTGGGGGTGAAACATTTCAAAATAATTACTTGGTCCGCGGTGGAGTTCTTTCGTCTTGAAATTTGAATAATATTCTTCAAGTGGTTTTTGAGCATTCATCAAAAAGAACAAATAAGGATGCAATACAATTGGTTCTAATTTGTTCAATTGAAATATCTGATGCTTATTTTTTTTTTTCATCCAAAACAGACTCTATCTTTATTCTATTTCTATATTTAATTTAAACCCAAGATTTAATTTAGTTAGATCAAGGACTAAATAATTATACAAAAATTGAGAATAGATCCATAGGTTCCACACCTTGTTATAGAACTCATGCTTCAGAGAAATATCAAATAAGATAAAATTAACAAATAAAATGAAGCAGGTTTATTAACAATAAAAAAAAAAGAAAAGTGAAAAAAAAAAAAAAGAAAGCGTTGATTTTCCTTCCATATCTTGCATCTATAGTATTTTTACCCTGGTGGGTCTCTCTCTCATTTAATAAATGTCTGGAACCTTGGGTTAATGATTGGTGGAATACCCGGCAATCCGAAACTTTCTTGAATGATATTCAAGAAAAGAACGTTCTAGAAAAATTCATAGAATTAGAACAACTATTTCTGTTGGATGAAATGATAAAGGAGTACCCCGAGACACATCTACAAAAGCTTCGTATAGGAATCCACAAAGAAACAATACAATTGGTCAAAATACATAATGAATATAATTTACATAGCATTTTGCATTTCTCGACAAATATAATCTGTTTCGCTATTCTAAGTAGTTATTTTATTCTGAGTAATGAAAAACTTGTCATTCTTAATTCTTGGGTTCAGGAATTCTTATATAACTTAAGTGACACAACAAAAGCCTTTTCTATTCTTTTAGTCACTGATTTATGGATCGGATTCCACTCTCCACATGGTTGGGAACTAATGATTGGTTCGGTCTACAACGATTTTGGATTGACACATAACGATCAAATTATATCCGGTCTTGTTTCCACTTTTCCAGTCATTCTAGATACAATTGTGAAATATTGGATTTTCCATTATTTAAATCGTGTATCTCCTTCACTTGTAGTTATTTATCATTCAATGAATGAATGAGAATGAAGAACTCATTTGATCTCTTGATATCAATCAAATCAGAAAGAATCTTTCTTCGTGCATAACAAAATTTAAATTTGACTTACTCTTTCTTTATACTTCTACCTGTTTATTCAAGGTATTCGTCCTATATTCCAGTACAATTATTCCAGTACAATGACAGACTTGTGGATAGGGAACTATACTAGCTACCTACCTAATTTATTGTAGAAATTTGGGGATCGATGATTGGACCATGCAAAATAGAAATACTTTTTCTTGGGTAAAGGAGCAGATGACTCGATTTATTTCTGTATCGATCGTGATATATGTAATAACTCAGACATCTATTTCAAATGCATATCCTATTTTTGCGCAGCAGGGTTATGAAAATCCACGAGAAGCAACTGGACGAATTGTGTGTGCCAATTGCCATTTAGCTAATAAGCCCGTGGATATTGAGGTTCCGCAATCTGTGCTTCCTGATACTGTATTTGAAGCAGTCGTTAGAATCCCTTATGATACGCAACTGAAACAAGTTCTTGCTAATGGCAAGAAGGGGGGTTTGAATGTGGGGGCTGTTCTTATTTTACCCGAGGGATTCGAATTAGCCCCTCCCGATCGTATTTCTCCCGAGATGAAAGAAAAGATAGGCAATCTTTCTTTTCAGAATTATCGTCCCACTAAAAAAAATATTCTTGTGGTAGGTCCTGTTCCTGGTCAGAAATATAGGGAAATCGTCTTCCCTATTCTTTCTCCCGACCCTGCTACGAGGAAGGACGTTAACTTCTTAAAATATCCCATATATGTAGGCGGAAACAGGGGAAGGGGTCAGATTTATCCCGATGGAAGCAAGAGTAACAACACTGTCTATAATGCCACATCCGCAGGTATAGTAAGCAAAATAGTACGTAAAGAAAAGGGCGGATATGAAATAACCATAACTGATCCATCGGATGGACATCAAGTGGTTGATATTATACCTCCAGGACCGGAACTTCTTGTTTCAGAGGGTGAGTCTATCAAGCTTGATCAACTATTAACAAGTAATCCTAATGTGGGGGGGTTTGGTCAGGGAGATGCCGAGATAGTGCTTCAAGACCCGTTACGTGTTCAAGGTCTTTTGTTCTTCTTCGCATCTATTATTCTAGCACAAATCTTTTTGGTTCTTAAAAAGAAACAGTTTGAAAAGGTTCAATTGTACGAAATGAATTTTTAGATAGAGGGATTCCTTAATACAAGTTGGTAAAAAGGAAGAAAGGCCGAATTTTTTTTGATCGATACTATTATGTATGTAGTATGATCAAAAAAATTTGTAAAGTCCCTTGTTTGTTTTGTCTATACTGTTTTTGCTTTGAGAGATGTCTAAAATTTATTACTTCTGTTTCTATATAATAGACCACCCATAGTAATGGATAATAGTACAATACAAAGGAGGAGAATACAAAGCAAAAGATAAATAAAAGATGCAAATGTTTCTGTTTCTAGGAGGTATTCTTAGTCTTTCTATTCTCGTATCTCGACACAAGAAAAGGGAAATCCCTTTTCTTGTGTCGAGATACGAGATAATAATGATTCTTTCTCCTGTTCGTCAAAATAAGATGACTACTTTTGGGGGGTCTATCAGAACTTCTTTTTTTAGATTTATAAGAAGTAGTGAACAAACAAAAAGGGGCGGATAGGTGGTAATAATTCATTGAGCAAATGGAATTCCTTCAATTAGTCAATTGACTTAATTAATTTAGTAAGAAAAATTAAACCAAATTCTTTGCCCGGTTGAAATTGAAAAGTCAATTGAATTTTTACGCATATCTAAATCCTATTATCTCATCACAGTTCAAATTTTATTTTTTTTATAGAGTAAGGTTCTATGAGTATATAAATAAAAAATTTGTAGGATGTCTCATCTGTAGAAATCCATATATATATATATCTAATTTTGATCATCCAGAAAATCGATGAATTCTTTTTTTGCTTCGTCAGAGTTAAGTTAATAAATATTATGTAGTAACAACAGAGAGAGACTCTGAACTTATTAACGGATTCAATTCTTCAAAAACATCACCAGAAACAAAGGAATATAGTATTGAAACATTAAGCAAGGGATTCGTTTTGTCATTATTACAAGTAATGATATTTTTTTATTATGTTGACTAGGCAACTTTCCCGC